AAACCACGCAATTCAATTAAAGGAGCAGAAAAAAGGGGGGGGGGGTCAAAAAAAAACAAGTAGAGAAAAATTAGACAAAGTTATATACAAGTCACTACCCCCCCTTGGTATTTCTTTAATTGAATTTCATTTGATTAGACGGAAGTTCCTTAAAAACTTCCGCTTTCTTTAAAAGATTCTGAACAGTTCCTGTGGGTTGAGCGCCTTTTTCAAGGAAATATAAAATAACAGGAACATTTAAATAAGTTTGATTCTTCATTGGATCATAAAAGCCTACTTTTCTAAGATCTTTTCCTTCTCTTCGGGATCGAACATCAATTGCAACGATTCGATAGACGGCTCATTGGGATAGATGTAGATGAACCATACCCCCCCTAGAACCGTATAGGAAGTTTTCTCCTCGTACGGCTCGAGAAAAAATGATTTGATTCCAAATTTTGTCTATGTATGCAATTCTAATACTAATAAATTAAATTAAATGACAAATGGGCCTATCAAATCAATTAGACTATGATTTCAGTCTTTTTTTTCTTCCTGAAAATGAAAAAGAAACCACTCGTACTCATAACTCAAGTTGGATAACTCTCAATCAAATAGCTCAAAGGAAAAATCTTTAGCCAATTTTATTTATTGAGTAGTCTTTACTCCCTTTTGTTTGTCTCGTTTAAACTATTTCAAATTTTATTTGGATTCTTTAGTCTGATCCAGTTATTGAGACTATCGAGACAATTAAAAAGGTGTTTCCTTGTTCTTAGATCCTTTATCCTTATTTTTAATCAGTGGGTTTAGACATTACTTCGGTGCTTCTTAATCCTTTCAAAATGGTAGCAACATACCCTTTGTTTGATTTCTTTCTATCAAAGAACCCTATGGACAGTTGATTCCCGCATGATACACTTTGAATCGAAAAATTTTGATCAATTTCAACAAGTTTTGCTTTTGAGTTGGAAACTTGCTCGAATTGGATCCTTTCGATTTCTATATATGTTCCATATATTTACGAAGTTGTTCCAATTGATTGGCATTAACCCTAGATCCTTGCCCCCGAGAAATGAATTAATACTTTCTATTCGAGCTCCATCGCTCCATCATGGACTATTTACAACCCAACAAAAAGCGAAGGGTTCAAGTGTAGCAGAACAAACAATGTCGAGCCAAGAGCACCCTCATTCCTAGATAAATCAAAAATGGTGGATGTAAAAATCCACAACGGATCGTGTCCTTCAAGTCGCACGTTGCTTTCTACCACATCGTTTCAAACGAAGTTTTACCATAACATTCCTCTAATTTGGAATTTGGAACCGGTATGGAATTGATTCAATTATGGAATCATGAATAGTCATTGGTTCAGCTGTCCACAGACATCGTAATCTAGACTTTTTCTTCTATATATGAATATATGATACGTGGGCAGTTTTTCTGAAAAAGTCTTAGCAAGACGGCATTTTAAACATATTTTTAACTTTTTAACATACATAAATAATATTATATAGATAATAGAAAGAAATAGAGAAACAAATAACTTTTTGAATCTGCATCTTCCGGTGACTCAATAGGATAGATTAAATGATTTCCTACTTTTTCAAAGATTCCACGTACAAGGAATCATTAAAAATATTTTATTTAAAAAAAATCTTTCTAATTGAAATTGAAAAAGTTTCCTGTTTAGACATCATTATTAAATTTGATTTAATTTGAAGAAAATTGGACAATAAGCATCACTTTTGATCTTCATAGTAAAATCAGTCTTTCTTTTTTTTTTTTGAATTGACTCATCACTGATTTAATTTCAAATAGAAATTTGAAATAGATCAAAGAAAAAAAGAAAGAAATCTATTTTTTCATTTTTTTCATGAGATGTATAAAAAAATGATGTATGTTAAGATTTGAATCTTTATTCTTTTCATCTGATTACGAAAACCAAAATCGAAAAAAATAGGGAAGGGTTTTCGTATCTATCAGATAGACTGAGCAGTTGTCACTGTTCTAGATATTCTATAATCTAGAATATCTAGAACAGTGAATATCTATAATTTCAGTTTAAATAATTTATTAATTAATTTAAGGATTACAAATCTTTTTCACAAAAACCCAAAAATTAATTATTGTCATTGAAATAGAACGATCCATAACCATATAAGCTAAGCATTTCCTCATTTTATATGATTATATGATTGATATGTATTTGGTTTAACTTAACATGACGTGGGGTTGAGTACTATTTCAATAATCGACTCTTGTCATAAAGTGAATAAAAGGGATAGGATAAATCACCCCTGCCTCAATCGTTACATCGATTTCAAATTTTTCATTAGAGTCAAACACAAAATACCTAAATCAAATGAGATTCAAAGAAAAAACGCCGGCTCCATAACACATTTCTATATAATATGGAACTTGATCATTTGTTAATGAAATTCGAACAGACACAGATATTAAAATTAATATGGATTAACGCCTATCTACCCCCCACTTCTTTCTATGGGAATAATGGAGCATA